ACATATATGATTCCCTAGATAACATAGGCCCTTCATTCTTATCGTTTCTTCTTTATAAATAGATAGAACCATCAGAGGGTCTCCTTTTTTTTAAGTTTTATGAGTAGCGCCACTACTCCAAAAATTAATAATATTTGGAATATATATATAACCAAAAAATGACAGTATTGTCAAGCGTACGATCTAACCAGAATCTTTTTTCCATGTATTCGAATTCTTTCTATTCTATCTATTATATTCTATTTATTTCGAATATTTTTTCTATTTCTTTCTATACGGAAATTCGCAGATAGATTATCGATCTGACGCAGTGGAATGAATAGCCAGAGAATAAGTGAAATAGATAAAGGTTGATCTATTTCACTTATTTTCATTTTAATATTCATCGTCCCACCGTATTTCATTTGTATAACAAGTACGTGCCCAATCGATAAAGTGTTTGAACATTTTCAGGAACAAAAGCATTCTTATAATATGACCAATGCACCAACCAGCAAAACTACTTCTTACAAATAGTAGTTTGTTCGCCTTGTCTTTAAGATAGCTGTTGACTAATGGGAGGATCATTGAATCCGGTGGAATGTACGGGTTGTACAATTGCACAAAGAAAGTTATCAAAAATTCCAATTGAAGGAAGAAGAGGCGACTTCCCACTATCGTTGCGTTTTCTTTAAGATCCAAAAGCGGCCAGTTGCGCAAAGTTGTTAGACTGGTCCATAAGAGCTGAACCAAGAAAAATGCCAGAAAGAACAAGAACATGCGATGAGGTTGAACCAATCCTTCATAGAGCGGCTTAGTATAGACCGATGTGAACATCACGAATTGTCCCGTAACAAAACCAGCCATTGCTGCTACCCGTCTCTGGTTGTCTTCTGTCAAGAAGCTGGGGCCAACGAAGAGATAGCAGTGCAGAGCTATGGTGGGTATGGTCATAAATCCACAAAAGAGTCCCGCTCCAATCACTGAATTTAGTATTTTTTCGAGTATCTTACGCAAAAAGGATGACCCTAAGACTGCCATTTTTCCCACGAATAGGAATAGGAATAGAGCTAGTAATAGCTCTATTCCGCGTGCAATCATTGAATCCGAATTGTGGATTTTGTTCAATAGGTTAAGGAATTGCACAAACAATGCTTGCATTTTCATCGCCAATCGCCTTAGAAAAATAACGAAATAGATCTGGGCAAGCATGATAACCAGCTCGCTTTCTTTCTTTCGTAGCAAAAATACATAACATAGCAGAATCATTATTACGAGACCAAAAATGAGTACCATGACTAGGAATTTTCTTTGGATCATAGTAATCCTCCCCTTTTTTAAGTTTTATGAGTAGCGCCACTACTCCAAAAATTAATGATATTTGGAATATATATATAACCAAAAAATGACAGTATTGTCAAGCGTACGATCTAACCAGAATCTTTTTTCCATGTATTCGAATTCTTTCTATTCTATCTATTATATTCTATTTATTTCGAATATTTTTTCTATTTCTTTCTATACATACGGAAATTCGCAGATAGATTATCGATCTGACGCAGTGGAATGAATAGCCAGAGAATAAGTGAAATAGATAAAGGTTGATCTATTTCACTTATTTTCATTTTAATATTCATCGTCCCACCGTATTTCATTTGTATAACAAGTACGTGCCCAATCGATAAAGTGTTTGAACATTTTCAGGAACAAAAGCATTCTTATAATATGACCAATGCACCAACCAGCAAAACTACTTCTTACAAATAGTAGTTTGTTCGCCTTGTCTTTAAGATAGCTGTTGACTAATGGGAGGATCATTGAATCCGGTGGAATGTACGGGTTGTACAATTGCACAAAGAAAGTTATCAAAAATTCCAATTGAAGGAAGAAGAGGCGACTTCCCACTATCGTTGCGTTTTCTTTAAGATCCAAAAGCGGCCAGTTGCGCAAAGTTGTTAGACTGGTCCATAAGAGCTGAACCAAGAAAAATGCCAGAAAGAACAAGAACATGCGATGAGGTTGAACCAATCCTTCATAGAGCGGCTTAGTATAGACCGATGTGAACATCACGAATTGTCCCGTAACAAAACCAGCCATTGCTGCTACCCGTCTCTGGTTGTCTTCTGTCAAGAAGCTGGGGCCAACGAAGAGATAGCAGTGCAGAGCTATGGTGGGTATGGTCATAAATCCACAAAAGAGTCCCGCTCCAATCACTGAATTTAGTATTTTTTCGAGTATCTTACGCAAAAAGGATGACCCTAAGACTGCCATTTTTCCCACGAATAGGACGAATAGGAATAGGAATAGAGCTAGTAATAGCTCTATTCCGCGTGCAATCATTGAATCCGAATTGTGGATTTTGTTCAATAGGTTAAGGAATTGCACAAACAATGCTTGCATTTTCATCGCCAATCGCCTTAGAAAAATAACGAAATAGATCTGGGCAAGCATGATAACCAGCTCGCTTTCTTTCTTTCGTAGCAAAAATACATAACATAGCAGAATCATTATTACGAGACCAAAAATGAGTACCATGACTAGGAATTTTCTTTGGATCATAGTAATCCTCCCTTTTTTTAAGTTTTATGAGTAACGCCACTACTCCAAAAATTAATGATATTTGGAATATATATATAACCAAAAAATGACAGTATTGTCAAGCGTACGATCTAACCAGAATCTTTTTTCCATGTATTCGAATTCTTTCTATTCTATCTATTATATTCTATTTATTTCGAATATTTTTTCTATTTCTTTCTATACATACGGAAATTCGCAGATAGATTATCGATCTGACGCAGTGGAATGAATAGCCAGAGAATAAGTGAAATAGATAAAGGTTGATCTATTTCACTTATTTTCATTTTAATATTCATCGTCCCACCGTATTTCATTTGTATAACAAGTACGTGCCCAATCGATAAAGTGTTTGAACATTTTCAGGAACAAAAGCATTCTTATAATATGACCAATGCACCAACCAGCAAAACTACTTCTTACAAATAGTAGTTTGTTCGCCTTGTCTTTAAGATAGCTGTTGACTAATGGGAGGATCATTGAATCCGGTGGAATGTACGGGTTGTACAATTGCACAAAGAAAGTTATCAAAAATTCCAATTGAAGGAAGAAGAGGCGACTTCCCACTATCGTTGCGTTTTCTTTAAGATCCAAAAGCGGCCAGTTGCGCAAAGTTGTTAGACTGGTCCATAAGAGCTGAACCAAGAAAAATGCCAGAAAGAACAAGAACATGCGATGAGGTTGAACCAATCCTTCATAGAGCGGCTTAGTATAGACCGATGTGAACATCACGAATTGTCCCGTAACAAAACCAGCCATTGCTGCTACCCGTCTCTGGTTGTCTTCTGTCAAGAAGCTGGGGCCAACGAAGAGATAGCAGTGCAGAGCTATGGTGGGTATGGTCATAAATCCACAAAAGAGTCCCGCTCCAATCACTGAATTTAGTATTTTTTCGAGTATCTTACGCAAAAAGGATGACCCTAAGACTGCCATTTTTCCCACGAATAGGAATAGGAATAGAGCTAGTAATAGCTCTATTCCGCGTGCAATCATTGAATCCGAATTGTGGATTTTGTTCAATAGGTTAAGGAATTGCACAAACAATGCTTGCATTTTCATCGCCAATCGCCTTAGAAAAATAACGAAATAGATCTGGGCAAGCATGATAACCAGCTCGCTTTCTTTCTTTCGTAGCAAAAATACATAACATAGCAGAATCATTATTACGAGACCAAAAATGAGTACCATGACTAGGAATTTTCTTTGGATCATAGTAATCCTCCCCTTTTTTAAGTTTTATGAGTAGCGCCACTACTCCAAAAATTAATGATATTTGGAATATATATATAACCAAAAAATGACAGTATTGTCAAGCGTACGATCTAACCAGAATCTTTTTTCCATGTATTCGAATTCTTTCTATTCTATCTATTATATTCTATTTATTTCGAATATTTTTTCTATTTCTTTCTATACATACGGAAATTCGCAGATAGATTATCGATCTGACGCAGTGGAATGAATAGCCAGAGAATAAGTGAAATAGATAAAGGTTGATCTATTTCACTTATTTTCATTTTAATATTCATCGTCCCACCGTATTTCATTTGTATAACAAGTACGTGCCCAATCGATAAAGTGTTTGAACATTTTCAGGAACAAAAGCATTCTTATAATATGACCAATGCACCAACCAGCAAAACTACTTCTTACAAATAGTAGTTTGTTCGCCTTGTCTTTAAGATAGCTGTTGACTAATGGGAGGATCATTGAATCCGGTGGAATGTACGGGTTGTACAATTGCACAAAGAAAGTTATCAAAAATTCCAATTGAAGGAAGAAGAGGCGACTTCCCACTATCGTTGCGTTTTCTTTAAGATCCAAAAGCGGCCAGTTGCGCAAAGTTGTTAGACTGGTCCATAAGAGCTGAACCAAGAAAAATGCCAGAAAGAACAAGAACATGCGATGAGGTTGAACCAATCCTTCATAGAGCGGCTTAGTATAGACCGATGTGAACATCACGAATTGTCCCGTAACAAAACCAGCCATTGCTGCTACCCGTCTCTGGTTGTCTTCTGTCAAGAAGCTGGGGCCAACGAAGAGATAGCAGTGCAGAGCTATGGTGGGTATGGTCATAAATCCACAAAAGAGTCCCGCTCCAATCACTGAATTTAGTATTTTTTCGAGTATCTTACGCAAAAAGGATGACCCTAAGACTGCCATTTTTCCCACGAATAGGACGAATAGGAATAGGAATAGAGCTAGTAATAGCTCTATTCCGCGTGCAATCATTGAATCCGAATTGTGGATTTTGTTCAATAGGTTAAGGAATTGCACAAACAATGCTTGCATTTTCATCGCCAATCGCCTTAGAAAAATAACGAAATAGATCTGGGCAAGCATGATAACCAGCTCGCTTTCTTTCTTTCGTAGCAAAAATACATAACATAGCAGAATCATTATTACGAGACCAAAAATGAGTACCATGACTAGGAATTTTCTTTGGATCATAGTAATCCTCCCCTTTTTTAAGTTTTATGAGTAGCGCCACTACTCCAAAAATTAATGATATTTGGAATATATATATAACCAAAAAATGACAGTATTGTCAAGCGTACGATCTAACCAGAATCTTTTTTCCATGTATTCGAATTCTTTCTATTCTATCTATTATATTCTATTTATTTCGAATATTTTTTCTATTTCTTTCTATACATACGGAAATTCGCAGATAGATTATCGATCTGACGCAGTGGAATGAATAGCCAGAGAATAAGTGAAATAGATAAAGGTTGATCTATTTCACTTATTTTCATTTTAATATTCATCGTCCCACCGTATTTCATTTGTATAACAAGTACGTGCCCAATCGATAAAGTGTTTGAACATTTTCAGGAACAAAAGCATTCTTATAATATGACCAATGCACCAACCAGCAAAACTACTTCTTACAAATAGTAGTTTGTTCGCCTTGTCTTTAAGATAGCTGTTGACTAATGGGAGGATCATTGAATCCGGTGGAATGTACGGGTTGTACAATTGCACAAAGAAAGTTATCAAAAATTCCAATTGAAGGAAGAAGAGGCGACTTCCCACTATCGTTGCGTTTTCTTTAAGATCCAAAAGCGGCCAGTTGCGCAAAGTTGTTAGACTGGTCCATAAGAGCTGAACCAAGAAAAATGCCAGAAAGAACAAGAACATGCGATGAGGTTGAACCAATCCTTCATAGAGCGGCTTAGTATAGACCGATGTGAACATCACGAATTGTCCCGTAACAAAACCAGCCATTGCTGCTACCCGTCTCTGGTTGTCTTCTGTCAAGAAGCTGGGGCCAACGAAGAGATAGCAGTGCAGAGCTATGGTGGGTATGGTCATAAATCCACAAAAGAGTCCCGCTCCAATCACTGAATTTAGTATTTTTTCGAGTATCTTACGCAAAAAGGATGACCCTAAGACTGCCATTTTTCCCACGAATAGGACGAATAGGAATAGGAATAGAGCTAGTAATAGCTCTATTCCGCGTGCAATCATTGAATCCGAATTGTGGATTTTGTTCAATAGGTTAAGGAATTGCACAAACAATGCTTGCATTTTCATCGCCAATCGCCTTAGAAAAATAACGAAATAGATCTGGGCAAGCATGATAACCAGCTCGCTTTCTTTCTTTCGTAGCAAAAATACATAACATAGCAGAATCATTATTACGAGACCAAAAATGAGTACCATGACTAGGAATTTTCTTTGGATCATAGTAATCCTCCCTTTTTTTAAATTTTATGAGTAACGCCACTACTCCAAAAATTAATGATATTTGGAATATATATATAACCAAAAAATGACAGTATTGTCAAGCGTACGATCTAACCAGAATCTTTTTTCCATGTATTCGAATTCTTTCTATTCTATCTATTATATTCTATTTATTTCGAATATTTTTTCTATTTCTTTCTATACATACGGAAATTCGCAGATAGATTATCGATCTGACGCAGTGGAATGAATAGCCACTGTCTATTTTTCCTCCTTTCTTATAAGTGGAATCGTTTTCTATACGATATATATTAACTCGATTATCTCAGTCATTTTTTTGATGACTTTTTTTTGTTCGATTCGCTGCCATTCCAGTCGAATAAGTGAAATAGAGAATAAGTGAAATAGATAAAGGTTGATCTATTTCACTTATTTTCATTTTCATCTTCGTCATCAGATTCAAAAAAGTTCTTTCTTACCCAAATGATTATGATCAATATGAATTCCAACAACTTCATGAAGAAAATCATGAAGAAAATGTGCCCAACTAACCAACCAGCCAAACTACTTCTTACAAATAAGATCCTCTTTTCGTTGTCGTTGTTATAGCGAGAGAGACAAAAGTTGACTAATCCGGGGATCATTGAATCAGGTTCAAGGTACGGGTTGCATAATTGCACAAAGAAATTAATAATAAATTCCAATTGAAGGCGGAGCACGTACTTTCTTTTAGTGATAAGATCGTGAGGATCCAAAAAGCGCCTGTTGCGCAAAGTTTTTCGACTAGTCCAGAAGAGTTGAACGAAGAATGACCCTAGAAATAGCATAATGATGCTATGAGGTTGAACCAATCCTTCATGGAGCGGCCTATTGTAGATCGATGTGAACATCACGAACTGTCCCGTAACAAAACCAGTCATTGCTGCTACCCGTCTCTGGTTGTCTTTTATGAAGAACTGTTTGTCTTTTATGAAGAAACTGGCTACAACGAAGAAATAGCCGAGACCTACAGTGGCTGTGGTCATAAATCCACAAAAGAGTCCGCGTACAATCACTGAATTGACTATTTTGTTCACTAGGAACAGTAAAAATGGTTTCATAATAATAAATGGAATTTAAATCAAACTAAAACTGAACTACTTTATCTCTAATTTGGAACCGGTATGGAATCATGAATAGGTACGAATAGAACAAAAGAGGAAATACAAAAAGTAGAGAAATTTTCTCTACTTTTTGTATTTCCTTAATTAATTA